GCATGAAATATTTATAATAATGTATATAAACACATTTTGGGCGTGAAATTACCCGCTCGAGACATTCCTGTTTGCAGGGGGTTTTCAGGATGCTATATAAGTCTCGAGTTAAGGGGGGTAGGGGGGTTTACGAGTTTAAACCCAGGGGGGAATCATGGAGATCTCTCGATTAGGAACCATATATTATGCTCTTGATATCCTCATATGCAAGTTCCTAGTTACAAGTCTTTCAGTATMTGACAGCGGTTACTTGATCAAGGAAATGTACTCCCTTGTTCTACATTACCGTGTGCACTCTGAAGTGTCAAGTGAAAGGAAACCAAAAAAGAGAACCCTTTGCACGATGGAAAGAACGCCCGGCATGGTGGGTAACGAGTCGTATGGTCGCCACCATTAACTTATGCAACGTTCAAGGACAGAATGGGGGATAGTATCAACTGATGGCCCTGAAATAGGAACCAAATGCCAGTAATAGTTCACCGTGTGGGACCCCCACGATAATTGCCCCTCACGTTCATTAAACGAATGCATTAAGAAATGAGCTTGTTGGTCGGCTCTTACTACATTAAGTATTTCTAGACCCACCACGTGGTGGGTCCTGGTATATCTCAACCCATGAGGTTTGAGTTCGGTCTTAAATCTCGCCTGTCCTAGATATCTATATATGTTACCCAAACCATAGTATGCTTTATGTGATACCTTATGTATATGGTGCTATATGTATGGTTAAAGTCTATGTATGGTTATAATACATATATGTATTTAGTACAATTATATTACTACCTCGGACGCGCGAGCGTCCCCGGTTAAGCCGTCGCAGGCGGGTACAAAGAATAGTTTAATTTAGAATCTTAGCTTTGGGAGTTAAGGGTAGGAGTTAGAATCTCTTTTCTTTGAGCAAAAGGGAGGACTTTAACCTCCGGCGTCCGGTTTACAAGACCGGCGCTCTGAGACTGAGCTACTAGTGCATGATCATCCAAAGGCTTTGTTCTCGAGCCATCCTGCAAGTGGGAAGAAGACCAGGAAGATTGAGAAGTAAATGACCGAGGCCACCTGCCCAATAATAATAAAGGGCTGTTCGGCGGGCACCCCTCCGATCCATGTAAGAACAATAACGTCGGCAACTAGGGCTCAGAACAAGAACTGGGATACCGGTCGGAACGTCAGGGCCCGTTGCTTAGAGGTGTGTACAAAGGGTACAACCATAAGTACAAGGATAGAGGCGAAGAGGGCTAGCACGCCCCCAAGCTTGTTAGGGATCGACCGTAGGATGGCGTAGGCAAAGAGGAAATATCACTCGGGCTTGATGTGGGGTGGAGTGACCATCGGGTCCGCGGGCGTGAAGTTGTCAGGATCTCCTAAGACGTTAGGTGCGTAGAAGACGATGAGGGCGGCGGTCATAAGTAGTACTGCAAACCCTAAAAGGTCCTTGTACGAGTAGTACGGGTGGAACGAAATCTTGTAGAAGTTAGAGTTAAGTCCGAGCGGGTTGTTCGACCCTGTTTGATGGAGGAAAAGTAAGTGCAGGACGGCTGCGGCTGCGACGATGAAAGGAAGTAGGAAGTGGAAGGCGAAGAACCGGTGAAGAGTGGCATTATCTACGGAGAAGCCCCCTCAGATTCACTCTACTAGCATTGTCCCGATATAAGGAAATGCTGATAAAAGGTTGGTGATGACAGTGGCACCTCAAAACGACATTTGACCTCAAGGAAGAACGTAGCCCACGAAGGCAGTCATCATTACTAAGAGCAGCAGGACRACGCCGATATTTCAGGTCTCCTTGTACAGGTAAGAGCCATAATAGAGACCTCGGCCGATATGCATATAAAGGCAGACGAAGAATGCTGAGGCGCCGTTCGCGTGTAGGCTTCGCATTATTCACCCTGAGTTTACGTCCCGCACGATGTGAGACACTGAGTCAAATGCTGAGTGGATGTCGGGGGAGTAGTGCATGGCAAGGAAGAGCCCCGTGATGATTTGTGTGGCTAAGCAGAGCCCCAGAAGAGAGCCAAAGTTTCACCAGACGGAAATGTTGGCAGGCGTAGGGAGGTCGACTAGTGCGTCATTTGCAATTTTTAATAAGGGGTGAGTTTTTCGGAGGTTCATTAGGTTCTTGTAGTTGAATAACAACGGTGGTTTTTCATATCATTAGTCCTGGTTAAAATCCAGGTAAGAATTATGACTTATCTAATGTGTCTATTATTGTTCGGTTTAGTTTTAGGACTCGTCGCGGTGGTTTCCAACCCCGCCCCTTACTTCGCTGCATTGGGGCTAATAGTGGTGGCGGGGATGGGGTGTGGGGTTCTGGTCGGTCACGGGGGCTCCTTCTTGTCGCTCGTGCTCTTCTTAATTTACCTGGGGGGGATGCTAGTGGTGTTTGCTTATTCTGCAGCGCTGGCTGCCGAGCCCTACCCGGAGAGCTGAGGGAGCCCCGCAGTTATGGTGGATATGGTGCTGTACATGGCTGTGGTGATAGTGGCCTGCGCGTTTCTCTGAGGGGGGTGATATCAGAGCTCCTGGGTCCCCGCGGACGATATGGAGGAGGTGTCTATATTTCGGGGGGATGTTGCAGGCGTTGCGCTCATGTACTCAATAGGCGGTGGGATCCTTGTGCTAAGCGCGTGGGTGCTGCTTCTCACTCTATTTGTCGTGTTGGAACTGACACGAGGGTTGGCGCGGGGTACCGTGCGGGCGGTCTAATAGGAGACTACAAGGGACGTGAGAGTCAGTGTTAACAGGAAGAGGGCCAGGTAAGTCTTAACCAAGCCCTGCTGAGTATTAGCTGTCGTGGTGACAAGGGGTACGTTAGATGAGACGATAGCTTTGGGTCCCACCTTCTCTAGTCAGGTTTGGTCCACCATCTGGCTGGCCACGGTTTGGCCTAGGACCAAGTTCAGTTTGGGCATGAAGCGGTGAGTGATGTGTGGGAAGAACCCTAATATATTAGAGAAGTGGTGGGGGATAAGAAGAGGGGTCGGTTTAAATTGCTTAGTTGCGAGGGCGGCCAACTCCATGGCAGTGATAAGGCCGAGGATTGTAACCAGAAGAGCCGCCAGTTTAAGGAGCGGGGGTATAGACATGATTGGGGTCTTTAGTGGGGTAATATTAGAGGTAATTAAAAGCCCAGCGACAATGCTCCCTCAGGCTAACCGTTTAATAGGGTTAATGACCGCGGGGCTATTTTCATTGATTGGGGAAAGGGCGGGGAAGCGCGGGAGCCCGCCTGCAACGAATAGAGCAAGCCGGAGGCTATAGACGGCGGTGAAGGAGGTGGCGATAAGGGTAAGTGTTAGGGCCCAGGCGTTAAGGTGGGATGTGTTTAAGGCCTCGATAATGGCATCTTTCGAGAAAAATCCTGCCAAAAAAGGAGTGCCGGTGAGGGCAAGGCTACCAATAGCGAGGCATGAAGAGGTGAAAGGGGTTAGGCGGTGCATGCCCCCTATTTTACGGATATCCTGCTCGTCGTTAAGGCTGTGGATGATAGAGCCTGAGCAGAGGAAGAGCATAGCCTTAAAGAATGCGTGCGTGCAGATGTGGAGGAACGCGAGCTGGGGCTGGTTTAACCCGATCGTTACCATCATAAGCCCTAGTTGGCTGGATGTTGAAAAGGCAACGATTTTCTTGATGTCGTTCTGGGTCAGTGCGCAGGTGGCAGTGAAGAGGGTCGTCAAAGCACCGAGGCATAAGCAGAGGGTTAAGGCTGTTTGATTGCCCTCTAAAAGGGGGCCCATGCGTACCAAAAGGAAGATACCGGCAACGACCATTGTGCTCGAATGTAGTAGGGCAGATACCGGCGTAGGACCCTCCATAGCGGAGGGCAGTCAGGGGTGAAGTCCAAACTGAGCCGACTTGCCAGTGGCAGCGACAATCAAGCCGATAAGTGGGAGGGTCATATCAAAGCCTTTCGCGGCCTCAAACATCTGGTCTATCTCTCATGAGTTAAGGTTGGTTGCTACTCATGCTATGGCAAGAATGAGCCCGATGTCTCCGACGCGATTATAAACGACTGCTTGAAGAGCGGCTGTATTGGCGTCTGCTCGACCGTGTCACCAGCCGATAAGAAGGAATGACATGATTCCAACGCCTTCCCAGCCAATGAACAGCTGGAATATATTACCTGCTGTAACCAGGATAAGCATGGCGATGAGGAATATCAGTAGATACTTAAAAAACCGGTTCATAAGGGGGTCAGAGTGCATGTATCATGACGCGAACTCAAGGATGGACCAGGTGACGTAGAGCGCGACGGGTATGAAAAAAGTTGAATAGAAGTCAAACTTCAGACTGATATTGATGTCGTAGGTGATAGTTTTCATTCAGGTGATATTAGTAATAATCGTTTCTGCGCCCTCGTTTAAGAACAAAAAAAGGGGTAGCAGGCTGACCAGGAATGCCAACTTAACCGCGGTCTTAACTTGCTCGACGGCTCAGCCTGGGCCGCGGGGGCTGGGTGCGAGGGTAGTCAGCACGGGGAAAAGCAGCAGGGAAAAGATAATAATCAGGCTAGTTGCTATTGCTAACGAGGGGGAGAACATAGCTGCTACTTGGATTTGCACCAAGAGTCTCTGGTTCCTAAGACCAGTGGATAAGCTGTTATCCTATAGGAGCGACTCGAGTGAGCCTTGGGGTTCAACCAAGGTTACGAAAATTAGCAGTTTCCGCTACTGGCGAGTCTCTCTCGGTAAATAAGGGGGCTTTAACCCCTGTCTTTAGAGCCACAGTCTAATATTTTATATTAAACTATATCTACAGGCAGTTCAGCCTCAGATTAGCTCTGGCTTCAGGATAAGAAGGATAAGCGGGAGCAGATGTAAGGCTATAAGCAGGTGCTCTCGTGAGTGGGAGGGGTCGAGGGCAATCATGTGTTCAGGCAGGGGCCCCCGCTGGGTTATCAGGAATATGTAAAGTGAGTAGCCCGCGGTGATGAGGGTCCCGGCCCCCGTGAGAGCTAGAGTCCAGTACGACCAGTTAAATAAAGAGATGATGATCATGATCTCGCCCATTAGGTTAGGGAGGGGGGGAAGTGCCAGATTAGCGAGACTGGCGAGGAATCACCATGTTGCCATTAGTGGGAGCGCTACTTGCAAGCCCCGGGCTAGGACCATGGTCCGGCTGTGTGTCCGTTCGTAGTTAGTATTGGCCAGGCAGAATAGCGCAGAGGAGGTTAAGCCGTGGGCGATCATTAGAATTAGGGCCCCCGTAAACCCCCAGGGGGTCTGGATCAAGACACCCCCTGCTACAAGGCCTATGTGGCTGACCGAGGAATAAGCAATCAGAGACTTAAGGTCCGTTTGCCGAAGACAAATTGACCCCGTCATGATGACTCCTCATAAGGCAAAGACAATAAACGGGTAGCTGAGTTCCTTGGTTAACGGCTCTAGTATTACCATCATCCGCATCATGCCGTAGCCTCCGAGTTTAAGCAAGACCGCGGCAAGGACCATAGACCCGGCGATGGGGGCCTCCACATGTGCCTTAGGTAACCAAAGGTGAACGCCATAAAGGGGTATCTTAACCAAGAACGCCAGCAAGCAGGCTGCTCATCACAGCTTGTCAGCATATGTGCTGAGAGCGAAAGGGGCGGAGTACTGAAGGGTAAGCAGGGACAGGGTCCCCGTGCTGTTCTGGAGCAAAAGGAGGGCGACTAGTAGTGGGAGTGAGCCGGCTAGTGTATAAAACAAAAAGTATGTCCCCGCGTTCAGGCGTTCTGTTTGGTTACCTCATCGTGTAATTAGGATTAGTGTAGGGATAAGGGTGGCCTCAAACATGACGTAAAACATGATAATCTCGGTTGCTCCAAAGGCCAGGATAAGGAAAGTTTGCAAAGACGTCAAGAGGGTAATATATATTCGCTGTCGGTTGACTGGCTCCTGTGAGGTGTGGTTTTGGCTAGCTAAAATTATGAGAGGGAGAAGCCAGCACGTGAGAACTAGAAGCGGCGTAGATAATGGGTCGGTAGCCATATACAAGTTGAGAGAGGCCCAGCCTGTCTCGGCGAGGTTACTCAGCCACGAGAGGCTCAATAAGGCAATAATAAGGCTATGAGCGAGGGCTGTAGGCCATAACCATTTAGGTTGGGTGAGTCAAACTGTTGGAACAAGCATTAGTGTGGGAACGAGGATCTTTAGCATTGTAGTAAGTTAAGGTTTTGTAGGCGGTCGTTTCCGTGGGTGCGAGAAGTAGCCACGAGCAGGGCTAGGCCCGCGCTCGCTTCACAAGCCGAAAACGCCAGTAGAAGCATAGGGGAGGCCGAGAAGCTGGTTGAGTCTAGTTGGAGCACCCAAATGGATAGGGCGATGAAAAGTGAGAGCATTATGGCTTCCAAGCATAAAAGGGCTGAGAGGAGGTGGGTCCGGTGAAATGCCAGACCTACTAACCCCAGCATAAATGTTGAGGAGAAGGCGAAGTGAACTGGTGTCATTAGACAATCATGGACTCTAACCAGGAGTTCTTGAGCCGAAATCAAGTGTTTTTGTTAAGACTAATTGTCTATTCAGCTCACTCTAGGCCCCCCTGAAGCCACTCATAAATAAGGCCTAATGTAAGAAGGACCAGGACGAGGGACGCTCAGAAAAAGGTGGTTAGGGGAGAAGGTAGCTGATCTCCTCAGGGGAGTGGGAGAAGAAGAGCAATCTCTAGGTCAAAAAGGAGAAAGAGAATGGCGACCAAGAAAAACCGAAGGGAGAACGGCAGCCGGGCAGAGCCGAGGGGGTCAAACCCGCACTCGTAGGGTGAGAGCTTTTCGTGGTCCGGCGTCATAAGGGGGAGTCAGAACGACACAAGCGCCAGGATAGTAGAAAGCGCAGCAGCAATTAGAATAATTGTCGTGACTAAGTTCATTATCTTTCCTTGGACTTTAACCAAGACCGGGTGATTGGAAGTCACTTATACTAAAGTTGGTACTAGAAAGATTAAGATCCTCATCAGTAGATAGAGACGTATAGGAATAGTCAAACGACGTCTACGAAGTGTCAGTACCAGGCGGCTGCCTCAAATCCGAAGTGGTGCTCTGACGTGAAGTGGTACCGAATTTGGCGGAGCAGACAAACAGCCAAAAATGTAGAGCCAATAATTACGTGAAGCCCATGGAAGCCGGTGGCCACGAAGAATGTGGAGCCATAGACGCCGTCTGCGATTGTGAAGGGGGCCTCATAATACTCTAGGCCCTGAAGGAAGGTGAAGTAGAAGCCTAAAAGGATAGTTAGGGTTAAGGACTGGATGGTTTGCTTCCGCTCGCCCTCCATAATGCTGTGGTGTGCTCAAGTTACTGTCACCCCCGAAGCTAAAAGGACGGCGGTATTGAGTAGAGGGACTTCGAATGGGTCGAGCGTGGTAATGCCGGCAGGGGGTCAGCATCCGCCGAGTTCGGGCGTTGGGGCTAAACTGGAGTGATAAAAGGCCCAGAAAAATCCGAGGAAGAAGAAAACTTCCGATGTAATGAAAAGGATTATACCATAACGTAGGCCTTTCTGGACGGGGGGCGTGTGGTGCCCTTGGTAGGTCCCCTCCCGAACGATGTCCCGTCACCACTGGTACATAGTGAGGAGGAGCAGGACTAGGCCGAGAGTCATTAAGGTTGTGGAGTGGAAGTGGAATCAGATAGCAAGGCCTGACGTTATTAGTAAGGCAGCGATTGCCCCTGTGAGAGGCCAGGGGCTAGGGTCAACTATATGGTATGCGTGTGCTTGGTGTGCCATTAGACGTTTTCTTGTAGATAAAGGCTTAAGAGGAGTACGAAGACGTAAGCTTGGATTATTGCAACGGCAACCTCTAAGAGAGTTAGCAGGAATAGTACCGTTGCTGTAAGAAGGGCGACGGTTGGTATAATGGGGAGTAGAACGGTAACGGCGGTCGCGATTAGTTGAATCAAAAGGTGGCCGGCGGTCAGATTGGCTGTTAACCGTACCCCGAGGGCTAGCGGTCGAATAAACAGGCTAATTGTCTCGATAATAATCAAAACTGGGATAAGGAGCGTTGGAGTGCCTTCAGGTAGGAGATGCCCAAGGGCTTCAGTAGGCTGGTTTCGCATGCCAATAATAACCGTGGCCAGTCAAAGTGGGAATGCAAGTCCTATATTCAACGATAGTTGCGTGGTGGGCGTAAAAGTATATGGTAAAAGGCCTAATATATTTAGCGAAATTAAAAATACCATCAAGGAGGTTAATAGTACGGCTCACTTGTGCCCTGGGAAGTTTACAGGCATAAAAAGCTCATATGCAAATCGTCCCATAAATCAATTTTGCAGCGTAAGGACGCGGTTATTTAATCAACGGGTAGTAGGTGCCGGAAATAGAAGTCACGGCAAAGTAAGGGCCAGTCCCATCAGGGGGATGCCTAAGAATACGGGGCTTATAAATTGGTCAAAGAAGCTTAGTGTCATGGTCAGTTTCAGGCTTCTCCTTTAGGCTTTTCAGTGCTTTGAGGGGAGGGCTCGTTCGGGAAGGTGTGGGCTATAACTTTTGGGGGAATAACGATTAGGAAGACTAATCAAGAGAAGACGAAGATGGCAAGCCAGGGTGCGGGGTTGAGCTGGGGCATGACGCTAAGGGTGGTTGGGAATCACCTTAATTTAGCTTAAAAGGCTAATGCTTTACCCGTATAGCTTCTTAGCGAGGCGTCTTCAAGTATTAAAGAGGATCAGTTTTCAAAGTGCTGTAGTGGTACCGCTTCTACGACGATAGGCATAAAGCTATGATTGGCCCCGCAGATTTCAGAACACTGTCCATAAAATACTCCTGGCCGGGATGCGATAAAGGCTGTTTGGTTTAGTCGCCCAGGGACGGCGTCTATCTTAACCCCTAGAGAGGGAACTGCTCAGGAGTGAAGAACGTCTTCGGCAGAAATGAGCACTCGAATTGGTGACTCGACAGGAACAACTATTCGGTGATCCGCCTCAAGTAGTCGGAACTGGCCGGGGGTTAAGTCTTGCGTAGGAATCATATAGGAGTCAAAAGCTAGATCCTCGTAGTCTGTGTACTCGTAGCTTCAGTATCATTGGTGGCCTACAGCTTTAATTGTAAGGTGGGGGTCATTGATTTCGTCCATAAGGTAGAGAATTCGAAGTGACGGCAGCGCAATGAGAATGAGAATAACAGCAGGGAGGATGGTCCAAATAATCTCGATTTCTTGGGAGTCTAAAATATGCTTGTTAGTGAGTTTGGTTGAGACTATGGCCACAATAATGTAAAGAACCAGCGTGCTAATCAAGAAAACGATTATTAGGGCGTGGTCGTGGAAGTGGAGAAGTTCTTCTATAACAGGTGAAGCTGCATCTTGAAATCCTAATTGTGAGGGATGTGCCATTATATTAAAAGACTCGCGGGGCTTAAACCCACAATACTGCCTTGACAAGGCAGTGTAATACTATTTTACTAGGGTCTTATGAAGAAAGTGACAGAGTGGTTATGTGGTTGGCTTGAAACCAACTTACGGGGGTTCAATTCCTTCCTTTCTCGTTAGGCTGACCGAACTAGCACGAATGCAGGCTCTTCAAATGTGTGGTAGGGAGGAGGGCAGCCATGCAGTCACTCCACGTTCGTTGCTGTCATTTCCACGGAGAGCACTTCACGTTTGGCGGCGAAGGCCTCTCAAATGATAAACAGGAACATAATTACTGCAACCAGGGAGATCAGGGATCCGATAGAAGATACCGTGTTCCACAGGGTGTAGGCATCTGGGTAGTCGGAGTACCGTCGAGGCATACCAGCTAGACCGAGGAAGTGTTGTGGGAAGAACGTAAGGTTTACACCAATAAATATCACTCCGAAGTGGATTTTAGTTCATGTGCCATGCAGTGTGTAGCCTGTGAATAGCGGGAATCAGTGCACGAAAGCAGCGACAATGGCGAAAACAGCACCCATTGATAGTACATAGTGGAAGTGTGCTACAACGTAGTACGTGTCGTGCAGAACAATGTCTAGGGATGAGTTCGCTAAAACGATACCAGTTAGACCCCCAACCGTGAATAAGAAAATAAAGCCAAGGGCTCATAAGAGGGGTGTTTCTCATTTGATAGAGCCCCCATGGAGAGTGGCGAGTCAGCTGAATACTTTTACCCCTGTCGGGATGGCGATAATCATTGTGGCGGACGTAAAGTAGGCTCGAGTGTCGACGTCCATACCTACGGTGAACATGTGGTGGGCTCATACGATGAACCCTAGTAGGCCAATGGCCATCATTGCTCATACCATTCCCATGTAGCCGAAAGGCTCTTTTTTGCCGGAGTAGTAGGCAACGATGTGTGAGATCATGCCAAACCCAGGGAGGATAAGAATATAAACTTCTGGATGACCAAAGAATCAGAACAAGTGCTGGTAAAGAATTGGGTCCCCCCCACCTGCGGGATCAAAGAAAGTTGTGTTTAAGTTTCGGTCCGTGAGTAGCATGGTGATACCTGCTGCAAGGACTGGTAGCGATAGCAGGAGTAAAACGGCCGTAATTAGGACGGCTCAGACAAATAGAGGCGTTTGGTATTGTGAGATGGCTGCGGGCTTCATATTAATAATAGTAGTAATAAAATTGATGGCCCCTAGAATCGAAGAAACCCCTGCTAAGTGCAGTGAGAAAATAGTTAGATCAACTGATGCCCCGGCGTGAGCTAAATTTCCCGCAAGAGGGGGGTAAACTGTTCACCCGGTTCCGGCCCCCGCTTCTACTCCAGAGGAGGCCAAGAGTAGGAGGAAAGAAGGTGGGAGGAGCCAAAAGCTCATGTTGTTTATTCGGGGAAAAGCCATGTCGGGGGCCCCGATCATCAGGGGGATGAGTCAGTTTCCGAACCCTCCGATCATAATTGGCATTACTATAAAGAAAATCATTACGAAAGCGTGTGCCGTAACGATTACATTATAAATCTGGTCGTCCCCAAGAAGGGCACCAGGTTGGCTTAGTTCAGCCCGGATAAGCAGGCTTAGGGCAGTCCCTACTATGCCGGCTCATGCACCAAATACTAGATACAGGGTGCCGATGTCTTTATGATTGGTTGAGAAAAATCAGCGCGTGATTGCCACAGGTGAGGTGGCTGAGTAAGCGGTGGATTGTAGCCCCACATACAGAGGTTTGAGCCCTCTTCTTACCAAGCTCCGAGGTGTACTAACATATAAGATTGCAAATCTTAAGAGGCAGACTAAAACCTGCCGGGGCTTTCCCCGCCTTCCTCTTTTAAGAGGCGGGGAAAGTAGGCGGATGCTCGCTGGTTTGAGCGCTTAGCTGTTAACTGAGTATTTGTAGGATCGAGGCCTACCTGTCTAGAAAGGCTTTAGCTTAATTAAAGTGTCTGTTTTGCATGCAGGAGATGTGGGGTAGTGTCCCGCAAGTCTTATCAGGGGCTGGGGGATTTTCACCCTCGCTTAGGACTTTGAAGGTCCTTGGTCTTGTACTATCCTAAGGCCCTTAAAGGGTGAAGAGCGCTGCCACGGCCGGGGTGAGGGGCAGGAGGGCTAAAGTGCTGACAAGTGCCAATGAGACTGGGAGCGTAAGCTGGTGGGAAGAGAGGCGCCAAGGGGTAGTGCCAGAGAAATTATTGGGGAACATGGTAAGGGTCACCGCGTAAGAGAGTCGGAGGTAGAAGTAAAGACTAAGAAGGGCAGTTAGCGCGGCGATAGTGGCCACGGGTGCAAGGTCCTGCTTGGTCAGTTCTTGTAAAATTAGTCACTTAGGCATGAACCCGGTGAGTGGTGGGAGTCCTCCGAGGGACAAGAGAACCAGAGGGGTTAGCGCCGTCAGGGCTGGGGTCTTCGCTCAAGCAGTCGCGAGCATGTTAATGCTCGTTGACTTGTTGAGCTTAAACACAAGGAATGTTGAGAAGGTTATGACGAAATAGGTAATTAGAGTCAAAAAAGTCAGGGATGGCGAGAATTGTAGAACCAGCATTATTCAACCAAGGTGGGCAATAGAGGAGTACGCCAAAATCTTACGCAGCTGGGTCTGGTTGAGTCCTCCCCATCCTCCGACTAATGTTGACATAAGGCCAAGTCCCATTAAGACGGCTGAGTCAGACGGGTGTAGTTGGAGGAGCAAAGCGAAGGGGGCAAGCTTCTGCCACGTGGAGAGGATAAGTCCCGTGGTGAGGTCTAGGCCCTGAAGTACCTCGGGGAGCCAGGCATGCACGGGCGCTAGCCCAATCTTTAACGCTAGGGCCAAGGTAATCAGTGTGGTAGGCAAAGGGTGACACATTTGCTCGATGTTCCACTGACCAGTAAGTCAGGCGTTAGTGGTACTAGCAAATAAGAGCATAGCAGCAGCAGTAGCCTGCGCTAGAAAATATTTCGTAGTGGCCTCGACTGCCCGGGGGTGGTGATTTTGGGCCATTAGGGGAATAATGGCGAGGGTATTTATTTCAAGGCCCATTCACGCAAGAAGCCAGTGGGAGCTCGCAAATGTGATCATGGTTCCAAGGCCTAACCCAAATATTAGTGTGGCTAAGATGTATGGATTCATTAGTAAAAGAAGGATTTTAACCAACATTTTTGGGGTATGGGCCCAAAAGCTTAATTAGCTGATTTTACTAGGAAGTAGTGTAGCGGAAGCACAAAGAGTTTTGATCTCTTTAGGTAGGGTTCGAACCCCTTCTCTCTAAGGATTCGGGGGGACTTTAACCCCCGTAGTTCACTCTATCAAAGTGGCCCCTAGGTTTCAGGCACAAATCCGGTGTTACAGCTGAGGGGGTAGTCCTGCAAGGGCGATCGGCAGAGACAAATGCCAAATGACTAAGGCTAGAGTCAGGGGTAAAAAATTCTTTCAAATTAGGTGCATAAGTTGGTCGTATCGGAATCGGGGGTAGGAGGCTCGGACCCAAAGGAATATAACGGAAAGGAGCGACGCCTTGAGCATAAGGGTGGTAGCAGTTAGCTCGGGGAACGCTGGGATGTTAGTGGAGCCCAAAAATAGGGTGGCGGAAAGCGTGTTCATAAGTAGAATGTTGGCGTACTCGGCCAGAAAAAAGAGTGCGAATGGGCCTCCGGCATACTCTACGTTGAAACCCGATACTAGCTCAGATTCCCCCTCGGTGAGATCAAAAGGTGCCCGGTTCGTTTCCGCGAGCGTCGAGATATACCACATTGCTGCTAAAGGTCAGGCAGGGACAACGAGTCAGACAGCCTCTTGAGCGATACTAAAGGTCTGTAGCGTAAAACCTCCGGTGAAGATAATCGCGTTGAGCACGATCAGGCCCAGGCTAACCTCGTATGAGATGGTTTGGGCGACAGCTCGGAGGGCCCCAATGAGTGCGTACTTCGAATTAGAGGCCCAGCCCGATCCCAAGATGGAATACACTGCAAGGCTAGAGAGAGCAAGAATAAAAAGAACCCCCAAGTTGAGGTCGATGACCGGGTATGGGAGGGGTATGGGGGCCCAAAGGGTTAGGGCAAGGGTAAGTGCAAGCATGGGGGCCAATAGAAAGAGGACCGGGGAAGATGTGGACGGGCGAACGGGTTCCTTAATGAAGAGTTTAACTCCGTCTGCGATGGGTTGCAAAAGCCCGTAAGGGCCCACGATGTTCGGGCCCTTACGTAGCTGTATATAGCCAAGGACTTTCCGCTCAATCAGGGTGAGGAAGGCCACAGCAAGTAATACAGGAACGATAAACGCTAGGGGGTTTAGGATGTGGATTATAAGGGCAGAAATCATAGTTGGGGAGAGGACTTGAACCTCTGTTTAAAGGGCTTAGGTCTTTCGCAATAGCCGGGCTCTGCCACTCCAACTTGCCCTTATCTCGGGCGGGGGACGGCATGTCCTTTTTCCTATTTTAGTTGATTTCAACAGGGGAGGGTGAGGCGTGCTTCAAGTATAGGCCTCTTCTTTTCGGTCCTTTCGTACTAGAAAAAAACATAGCATAGATAGAAACTGACCTGGATTACTCCGGTCTGAACTCAGATCACGTAGGACTTTAATCGTTGAACAAACGAACCCTCAATAGCGGCTGCACCATTAGGATGTCCTGATCCAACATCGAGGTCGTAAACCCCCTTGTCGATATGGCCTCTGAAAGGGGATTGCGCTGTTATCCCTAGGGTAACTCGGTTCGTTGATCGGCTTTGCCGGATCTTGTTGGTCAGAAATTCTATTAACTAGGGCTGGGGCCCTCAGTTGTAGGAGTAGTACTCCCTTTCCACGCGGGGGTTCTCTATTTCCCCGTGGTCGCCCCAACCAAAGACAGGGGGTAATGTTCACACGGTTTAATTCCTTAGGGGGAAGGGCTTGACATGATTTACCTTGGTGTCTAAAGCTCCATAGGGTCTTCTCGTCTTATGTTAGCATCCCCGCTTCTGCACGGGGAGATTAATTTCACTGACTTGGGAGAGGAGACAGTTAAGCCCTCGTTATGCCATTCATACAGGTCTTCATTTAAAAGACAAGTGATTGCGCTACCTTCGCACGGTTAAAATACCGCGGCCGTTAAACTTAGAGTCACAGGGCAGGCGGGACCTCTTATACTTCAATTGCAAGAGGCGATGTTTTTGGTAAACAGGCGAGGCTTATGTGTTTGCCGAGTTCCTTTTCTTCCTTTTAGTCTTTCCCTAGGGGCACACCAGTGTGGGGTTAACGGTTTTCTTTGAATGATTTTCTGGCTGCCTTCTTGTTCTTCACTTCCCTCTTTTCTTGGGGCCGTTAATTCTCGGTGCGAGTTCGTTCTGAAATACACGTGTGCAAGGAGAGAGTCTGAGGCTCTCTTATTACTCATATTAGCATATACGCCTCCATGTGGGCATGGGGCGACCTGGTAATGCTAGGGGGTTAAGATAAGATATCCAAATATATGGGCAGGTTAAGATGCTTGAGCTTTAACGCTTTCTGTCCGGATGGCTGCTTTTAGGCCCACCGAGGCGTGGCACCTTGCTTAAATATGATCTTTACCCTCCTGGTAAAGTTGTGTCTTGTCTCAAAGGGGCTGTACCCCCTTTGATTAACTCTCCTGGTTTCTTAGTTATCAGTAGGGATAAAATCATAATGAAGAGAAAAACCGGGAGGCTGAACTCCTATTCATCTCTCAGGTAACCAGCTATGACTCGGTTCGGTAGATCTGTCATCTCTACTCAAAGCTCTTCCCACATCTTTTGCCACAGAGACGGGTTTGCCCTATTAATAGGCTGTCTTGGAGTAGCTCACCAAGTTTCGGGGCCCCGGACTAAAGTTCTCTTTGCTCGGGTGGTGCTCGCTAAATCATGATGCAAAAGGTACGAGTGAAAATCTCTACTTTCTTGGGCTTATACTGAGTTGTTTCACTTCTTTTTCAGCGTTCCCTTGCGGTACTTTTGTCTATTGCTTCAGATGTTCCTTTTCTGTCGCCCGTACTAAGGGGGAAAAATGGTTTGTTATGGGGTGTGTCGTGCATTCGGGTTTATTAATACTTAGTCGTTGAGTTTACTGGGTGAGCTAGCTGATCGGCGTCAGGGCAACCCGAGTTGCACGGGTTTCTCTTCGGTGTAAGGGAAGTGCTACACTCTGCTAGCTTTACCCTGATTTTTCCAAGCGCACCTTCCGGTGCACTTACTATGTTACGACTTGCCTCCCCTTATGCAGCGGTAGCGGTTTAATTACAGGATAAACAAGCTTGGGGAGAGTGACGGGCGATGTGTACGCACTTTAGAGCCTACTTCAGCGAAATACTCTGTCCTTCGCTTACTGCTAAATCCTCCTTCAGATGAACATTTTCATTCCATCATTCGTATTCGCTGGCCCAGCGAATGTAGCCCATTTCTTCCCCTCTCATATGCTACACCTCGACCTGACGTTTTGGGCGATGCCAATTTTGTTCACTGTGAGCCCTTCACAGGGTAAACGACGACGGCGGTATATAGGCGGGAAAAACAAGAGAGGGTGAGGTTCAACGGGGACCATCGGTTATAGAACAGGCTCCTCTAGGGGGGTCTAAAGTACCGCCAGGTCCTTTGGGTTTTAAGCTAATGCTCGTAGTACCCGGGCGGATAGGTTGTGTATTATTCTATCAATGTTTACGGCTAAGCATAGTGGGGTATCTAATCCCAGTTTGTTTAATAGCTTTCGTGGAGTCGGATCTTATAAAGCCACTTTCGTGGTGGGGCTTCATACCTTCGGATGCGTATAACTGCTTTGAGGGCGTTCGGCTTTAGTTTAAGTGTCTCCTAACCACGCTTTACGCCGGCGTCTGTCAACTTGGGCCACCCGTATAACCGCGGTGGCTGGCACGAGTTTTACCGGCCCTCTTAGCTTTAACTAAGTCAAGTTTTCACTCATGGCTTAAGGTTTATCACTGCTGAACTCCCTTGGGGGTGTGGCTAAGCAAGGCGTCATGGGCTAAGTCGAGTGTGCCTGATACCAGCTCCTTGTTTTCGGGCAGAGAACTGTGGGGCATTCTCACAGGGGTGCGGATACTTGCATGTGTAAATATAGCTAAAGTTGACAGTAAAGTCAGGACCAAGCCTTTGTGCCCGCGGAGCTTTTTAAGGCTCATCTTAACATCTTCAGAGTTATGCTTTAATTAAGCTACGCTAGC